GACCCGGTTTAGCCCATTCCTCGAAAGAAGTTTTTATGGGATCCCTATCTACCAAAATTTTGACTTCTGGTTCCGGCGAACGAATAATCATTGAGTCCTCCTCTTTCCGGACAACACATACAAAGAGACCCGCCAACAGTCAAGAAATTACTGAACCTATGAGAGACGTTTAGAATTAGTTTCTTTTTCTTCTATCTCTCTTCTATCGCTTTTTTAGTTATTCACTAGAGCAATTATGTTCTGGAAGTCGATCCGGGGCAAGTGTTCGGATCTATTATGACATATGTCATAGGCGCTCAACGGACCCCGTTTTTCTTATACTTTTCATCCTTTACTTTGGAACAAAAACAATTTTTTTTTGTGCAACCCAGTGTATTCATATCTCAAAGTGTATTCATATCTCAATTAGAAGTTTCTAGATGGAGTTCGTTTGACGGTTTTTTATTAGTTTTAATAGAATTTAATAGAATAATATAGAATAGCCGAAAAGAAGAAAAGCATTCCTTGTTATAGCCGTGTACCACTTATCCCACGAAATACCAGACGAAAAAGAACGCGATATAATGAGATTCTTTGATTGGTTCTTCCGATAGAAACGTCCTGGCCGATGGGCCCAACAAAATACTACAAACAATCAATTACTATCAAATAATTAACAAAAGATTTACCAATAAACAAACAATTATTAACAACCAATACTATTAATATTATTATAAATATATTAATATATTAATATATTTATAATAATAATTTAGAAGAATAATATTGCGAATTCTAAAATACTAAAAGAAGAAATAAAAATAAAAGAATCAATAAACATAGAATCTTTGTTCTTATTCGAAACGCCTTGTGATCTTTAACCAATTCTGTGCTTCAATATAATTACCAGGAGTAAGCGCTATAGCCTGTTTCCAATACTCAGCGGCTTGATCGAACCAAGCCTCTGCAATTTCAGAATCCCCCTGTCGAATGGCCTGTTCTCCTCGGTCGGAATAGGCGCATGAATTCCTTTCCTTAGAACCGTACTTGAGAGTTTCCTAACTCATACGGCTCGGCAGTCAATTCTTTTGGTGCCCCATTTTTGATTTTTACCCTATCATATATCTAATTGAATGAGGTTTTTCATAGATCTATCCGATTTTTCTCGGATTAACCAAAAGAGGTTAATCACATGAGTTTCAAACTTCAAATAAATAATAAGTTTTATCTTTTCTCCCACCTTTAGAAAAATAAAAAAGCATAAACATTTCAAAAGTATCGTTAGATTTTTCTGAAAGGTAACTATCTCGGTTTCATCTCATAGAGAAATTAATATAGAATCCTTGAAAAAGACTTCTTCCTCATGAAAAAGACTTACTGTCTTTGGGATCTGATGCTACACCGCTGCTCCATACCTTAGGGGATCGGCTTTATTACATAAGTGGATTCCTAATTTTTATCTCATATCATGACATAAAAAAGCAGTTCTTATTGTATCGGCTCAAAAACTCGCTAATTGATCTTTACGGTGCTTCCTCTATCAATTCGATCCGCTATCCATAGAAAAAAGTCTCTAGGCCTATCTATTTCTTCACATTTTGACTTCTATGAGGTTTCTTCCTTTGCTACAGCTGATAAAAATCGTTTTTTGGACGATGCAATATGTAGAAAACCCTTTTTTCTAGTATTTACTAGTGTATTTGCTCTTTTTTTCCTTTTTTCTTTCTATAGTGGAGATAGTCGCACGTAATGACAGATCACAGCCATATTATTAAAAGCTTGTGGTAAGAACGGGTTTCGCTCTAGTGCTCGAAAATAATATTCTAAAGCTTTTGTATGTTCTCCGTTACTTGTGTGGATAAGGCCTATGTTATAGAGTATATAGCTTCGATCATAGGGATCAATTTCTAGGCGCATAGCTTCATAATAATTCTGTAACGCTTCCGCATAATTTCCTTCGGATTGAGCTGACATCCGTTACGGTCGTCATTCTATTCAAAGAATCCTCCGTTCCAAAACCGTACGCGAGGTTTTCACCTCATACGGCTCCTCCTTTATGTGCATAATGAGAATAATCCATGAAATTAAAAAAGGTCGAAATATTGTCATTATGAACTGAGCGGGGCTAATTTTTTTACAAGAAATCTTTAGCCAACCCTATTGCAAAAGATCTTTTGTTAACATTAAACGTGTTTGTTGTTACTAGATAAAAATGGAAACTCCAGCAATTTCTTTGTTATCACCGCTCCTTCATTTTCAGGAATTAGTCACTTCAACAGTCTTCGATGGTTATATGGGTATCCAAAGTACAAACGAGATGGATTTTGTTGTCCCAACCATTTTTTTTCTTAGCCCCGATCCCGATAAAGAAAAGGAGTCTTTATAACAAATAACAAAGTTTTCGTGTAGTTGATTCCTCGGCGTAGTGCTTCTTCCTCTATGCCGCCTATTGGTACTAGTGTGGTAGGGTTGACTCGCAATACATACCCATACAGAATAGGTGTAACCTTTCGCTCAATACTAGAATCAACAATCCAAGCATCTGAGGTTGCATTAATCGGGGATACACGACAGAAGGAATTGTTTTATTTATAAACTTCACCTTCAACAAGCGTGAATTTTTTTTTCTTTGATTTCAGTCAATAGTTTTGTTTTCTATTCCGAATCACGTGTCGTTTTCCTAAGACCGAGAACGGTAAATACAAAAAAAATCAAATCGCACCATCTCTGTAATAAGTAAATGCCTCTTTTTCTCCTGAAGTTGTCGGAATTATTCGTAATAAGATATTGGCTACGATTGAAAAGGTCTTATCAATAAAATTTCCATTTATCCGCGATCTAGGCATAGGTAGCAATCCATTCTATAACTCTTTTCATTACCCCTCGTAAGAAAATGATCTCACAAACAAAGGAAGTGTACAGTACGAAATAACATAAAAACGGACCAATTAAAAAAAGGGATAACCCTCTACTTCAAATTTCTCTTTTTGTTTTAGTATAAGATTGATTCTATGGGTTTAGGATAGAATAGGAAAATTTGAGAAGTTTTGAATAACTTATGGTCGAAAGAGGAAAAAGAATCGAATAATCGTAACATGAAAATAGAATAACAGGCTTCCTTTGTGTTTTGTGCATAAAAGGTATACACAATATAATCAAATATATATATAAATCCCTGGGATGATTTATGAATTTTTAATAGATCTATGGAGTAAGGGGTTATTGTTGAGAGATATAAAACTGGAAAAGAATTTGAAAATTCTTATAGAAATTCTAACTTATAGAAAAGGAATTCAATTCAAGTTTAAAGAGAATTATGAATTTTAAGGGTATCCGTTAAGCCTAATAATAAAAAAAGATATGAGTACTCTCATCAGTAAACATCAATAAATGTATAGCTTTATTGTAATTGTATTATTTTTAAGTTTAACATTTTAACAGCCCTTTCACAAAAAAATCTTCTCTTTATCTTTAGCCGAATAATTCGAATTCATTGTCCGTACCTATCGAACAGTCTAATATGAATAACTCGCTATTCACTGGGGGTATCGGCCATAATTATTATGTAGGAGAGATGGCCGAGTGGTTCAAGGCGTAGCATTGGAACTGCTATGTAGACTTTTGTTTACCGAGGGTTCGAATCCCTCTCTTTCCGCCCCTTCACCGAATTCACCAATATAATTGACCACAATGTATTAACCACAAAGCGATACAAAAGAGTTAGACCCTTCTTTGATATAGATTCTCTATTTCCAATCTCTGTGATACGGAAAATACTGGACGACAGGGACTGAAAACATCTCTACTTATCATCTATGATTCATGAATGGGAGAAAAATCCCCGAATCAAAACCTTTTCCTTTTCCTTGTGTTGTGTTCCTTTACTTAACCTTAAGTTAGGCGAAAAGGGGCAAATTTGTACAAACCTTTTTTTTTCAGTTAGGTTTAAGTCTGACGAGAATAATATTCTACGACAAGCAATTCATTTATTTTCAAACCGATCCATTTCCTATCTATTATTTGATTGACTAATCCTTTATATTGTAATGTGTGAAGGGTCAAATGCTTTGGTAATTTATTAGGGATCGATGAATCAAGAGAATTTTGAATCAGAGCTCTAGATTTTTGTTCATTCCTCGCAGAAACAATATCGCGGGGTTTGCAGCGATAACTTGGTATATCTACTATACGATCATTAACTAAAATATGTCTATGATTAACTAATTGGCGGGCTTGAGGAATAGTTGAAGCCATACCCAATCGAAAAAGGATGTTATCCAAACGCATTTCAAGTAATTGTAGTAAAACCTGACCTGTTGAACCTTTTGCTTTTCCGGCTATACGAACGTATTTAAGTAATTGTCGTTCTGTAAGACCATAATGAAAACGCAATTTTTGTTTTTCTTCTAAACGAATACGATATTGCGATTTTTTCCTGGGGCGGGATTGGTTTTTTCTGGCTTTAGGCCTCTTACTAGTTAGTCCCGGTAAAGCCCCCAGACGGCGTATTTTTTTGAAACGAGGTCCTCGGTAACGTGACATAAATACTCCTTTATGAATTTGATTGAAATTTCATAAAAAAATTAAAACTGAACTAAATGAAGCGAAATCCGCTGAAGTATTGTACTACAAATAGTAATGAGATAATTTGGATCAATATCCATCTTTTTTTATATTTTTTTATTTGTATTAATTTTTTCTTAATTAGTTAATTATTAATTATATTTATATATAGATTGTAGTATTCCTATTGTATTACATACAACAAAGATCTAGATTCTTTATATATTCTTCTATATAAATCTAAATAGATAAATAACAGAAATTAATAAAAATTTCTCTATTACGCTATTAGATAAATAGAAATTAAATCGAGTATTAAGTATATATAGAAATAGAATATCGATATATTAAATCAAAAGGGGTTTCCGTTTTATTCTGAAAAGATCTAAATAAACAAATCAGCGACCTTTGGAAGGCAAAGCGAGAAGAAGCTTTTTCTATGTTCTTTGATTTTAACA